TGTGTACGTATGTGTACGTATGTGTACGTATGTGTACGTATGTCGTGTCTTAAAGTCGTATGTCCTGAAACCATTGACTGAATAACACCTTGGCTTATACATGAAGCTGACGAACAACAGTAAGCAAGTCCAGCTACATACCATTTGACTGCGTCAGGGCCGCAATCGGGCACATCCCCTGAAAGCAGAGAGTAAGTTAGAGTTAGTGCCGTTGCGGTCGTAGATGAGTGATAGCAGATTCCCCCCCTAAAAAATAAAAGATACCAAATGCATGACATCACAGTTATGTGTGATCATGGGCTGATTAGTCATTAGTCCATCGAGATGTCCCATTTGCGAGGATTAGTAGGATTGGAGTAAATAAGGTTATGGCCCTGAGGTAAGAACCAGATGCCAGGTATAGTTTCATTGTAGCGACCCCCACATTAATATGGGCCCGGAGCGAGAAGAGGGACATTACGAGCAAGGATTGATGGTTTCTCGAGGCATGGTGATTAATCCCTTATTGGACTAGGTGATATGCATTCCATTGCTGTTATAGGTTAATGAGATTGTGAGACTAAGTAGATATGTCCTATGTAAGAGTATAATACTATGTACATGCTTATATGCATGGGGCAAGTCATTAATGCACGACGTACATAGGGGAGAAAAGAGGGTGGGTGCCGACGTGGCATAGTAAGGTTGACTCAATATGTGAATATGGGGGAGATCAGGGAATAGTTTAAGAAGAATTTCAGCTTTGGGTGCTGATGGTGGAGCAAGAGCTTCTTCCTTGAAGTCTTAGGGAGGGCGGTTGTTCTCCATTTTTGGTTTACAAGACCAAGGTATTAATTATACTACAAAGACTCTTCATTTTAAAAGGTTATTTTCGATGATGCTAATTGTTGGTATGAGGATCAATAAGATGATAAAATACAGAAGGGAGGCGATCTGTCCAATGACGATAAAGGGGTGTTCTACTGGTTGTCCTCCAATTCATGTTAGAGTAAGGAGGTCGGCGGCTAAAAGCCAGAATAAGCATTGGCTTAGGGGTCGAAATATTATGCTGCGTTGCTTGGATGTGTGGAGGAAGGGAATGAATGCTAGGATTAGAATAGAGAGTACTAGGGCGAGTACACCTCCTAGTTTATTAGGGATAGATCGTAGGATAGCGTAGGCGAATAAGAAGTATCATTCAGGTTTAATATGTGGAGGGGTGCTTAGAGGATTTGCAGGGGTATAGTTATCTGGGTCTCCTAATAGATCTGGTGAAAATAGAACTAGTGCTATTAAGATTGAAAGTAGGAGTAGGGCTCCTAAAATGTCTTTGATTGTATAGTAAGGGTGAAATGGAATTTTATCTGAGTCTGATATTATTCCTGAGGGGTTGTTGGATCCGGTTTCATGTAGAAACAGGAGGTGTACTATTGCTAGGGCTGCAATGATGAATGGGAGAATAAAGTGGAATGCGAAAAATCGTGTCAGAGTTGCTTTGTCTACTGAGAAGCCACCTCAGATTCACTCTACTAGGTCAGTTCCGATGTAGGGGATGGCGGAGAGGAGATTAGTAATTACGGTAGCCCCTCAAAATGATATTTGTCCTCATGGTAATACGTAACCTATGAATGCTGTGGCTATAGTTATAAATAATAGTACGATTCCAATGTTTCATGTTTCTATGAATACATAAGATCCATAGTATAGGCCTCGTCCTACGTGTATGAATAGGCAGATAAAGAATATGGAGGCACCGTTTGCATGTATGTAGCGGATAATTCAGCCATAATTAACATCTCGACAGATGTGGGTGACTGATGAAAAGGCTGTAGCTGTATCTGATGTGTAGTGTATTGCTAGAAATAGGCCAGTTAGAATCTGTAGAATTAGACATACTCCTAGTAGGGATCCGAAATTTCATCAAGCAGAAATATTGGATGGCGTTGGGAGATCAATGAATGAGTTGTTGATAATTTTGGCTAATGGGTGGGTTTTTCGGATGTTGGTCATTAATGTTCTTATAGTTGAAATACAACGATGATTTTTCATATCATTAGTCATGGTTAAATTCCATGTAGGAATTATGATGACATACATTGTATTTATCTTGAGTGTTGTTTTTGTGATGAGTTTTGTGGGCTTTGCCACAAAACCATCTCCTATCTACGGTGGACTTGTGTTAGTTATTAGCGGTGGGATTGGTTGTGCAATTGTTTTGAATTTCGGGGGTTCTTTTTTAGGACTAATAGTGTTTTTAATTTATTTGGGGGGCATGTTGGTAGTATTTGGTTATACAACTGCTATGGCTACTGAGGAGTATCCTGAGGTGTGGGTTTCAAATAAGGCTGTACTAGCGGCTTTTATCACTGGTTTGTTGTCTGAGTTGTTGACTGCTTGTTATATTTTAAAGGATGATGAGGTTGAGGTAGTGTTAAAGTTTAATGGGATAGGGGATTGAGTAATTTATGATACAGGAGACTCCGGATTTTTTAGTGAGGAGGCGATGGGTATTGCGGCTTTATATAGTTATGGTACTTGGTTGGTTATTGTTACGGGCTGATCGTTGCTGATTGGTGTATTGGTTATTATGGAAATTACCCGTGGTAATTAAGAATCAGCAGGCTGAGGGCTATTGTTAGTATGAATGATAGGAAGTAAAGTTTGATAAGGCCTTTTTGATTTGAAATGAGGGTGGAGGATTTTATTTGAAAGTATGAGATTGATTTAGGTAAGATATTTTCTAGTCAGATGGAGTCTAGAAGTATGGATGCTGATTTTTGGCTGATGTTTAAACTTGTTTTGGGTATAAGGCGGTGTATAATAATGGGGAAATAGCCAAGGAGGTTAGAGAATTTAAAGTAATTGGAAGGGTAGTTAAATTTAAGTCCTTGTATGGTAAGGTTTAGTTCTAGTGCCAGGATGAAACCTAAGAGAGTTACTGTGAGGGCTATTATTTTTAGATAATGAGGCATAGTTATCTGTGGGGTGGTGGTAGGTGTGATGCTGTGGGAGATGATATACCCTGCAAACACGCTTCCGATAAGGAGTCGTTTAATAGAGTTAACTAGGAGAGGATTATTCTCGTTGATGAGAATTATAGGAGAGAAGCGGGGCTGGCCTAGTAGTGCAAAGAATATAATTCGGGTGCTGTAGGCAGCGGTCAAGGATGTGGCAACGAGTGTAATTAAGAGGGCTCAGGCGTTGGTATTCGACGTGTTAGCGGATTCGATGATTAGATCTTTGGAGTAAAATCCTGTAAGGAAAGGTATGCCCGTTAACGCGAGGCTTCCAATAATTAGGGATGTTGTAGTGAAAGGGAGAAATTTAAATAGGCCGCCTATTTTTCGAATATCTTGTTCGTCATTTAGGCTGTGGATAATTGATCCTGAACATATGAATAACATGGCCTTAAAGAATGCGTGGGTACAGATATGTAAGAAAGCCAGGTATGGTTGGTTAATGCCGATCGTTACTATTATAAGGCCCAATTGGCTTGAGGTGGAGAATGCTACGATTTTTTTGATGTCGTTTTGTGTGAGAGCGCAGATTGCAGTAAATAGTGTAGTAATAGCCCCTAAGCATAGAGTAAGGGTTTGAATAGTTTGGTTCTGTTCTATTAGGGGGTGAAAGCGAATAAGAAGGAATACCCCTGCTACAACTATTGTGCTAGAGTGGAGTAGAGCTGATACAGGGGTGGGGCCTTCCATGGCTGATGGGAGTCATGGATGCAGGCCAAATTGGGCAGATTTACCGGTGGCTGCTAGTAATAGGCCAAGTAGTGGTAGATTAAGGTTGTTGTTTGTTGTAATGAAGATTTGTTGAAGGTCCCATGTATTTAAATTTGATAGGAATCATGCCATGCTTATAATGAAGCCTACGTCTCCGATGCGGTTATAGAGGACGGCTTGTAGGGCGGCTGTATTTGCATCGGTTCGGCCGTATCATCATCCAATAAGTAGAAATGATATGATACCGACTCCTTCTCAGCCAATGAATAGTTGGAATATGTTGTTTGCAGTAACTAGGATCATTATGGTAATGAGGAATAAGAGAAGATATTTGAAAAATCGATTAATACAGGGGTCGGAGTGTATATACCATATAGAGAATTCTATGATAGATCATGTGACAAAGAGAGCTACGGGTACAAAGATTATTGAGAAGTAGTCTAGCTTAAAGCTTATGGTTAATTTTATAGTCTGAATTGTTATTCAATGTCAGTTTGAAATAACTGCTTCTTGTCCTGAGTAGATAAATATTATTGAAGGGATTATGCTAATTATGAACGCGTAAGAAGTAGTGGTTTTTACATAGTATGGGTATTGTTTGTTTTTGTAGAATTTAGTAGGGGTTAAAATGACAGGTAGAGTAAGAATAATTAGGGCTGTGATTATGCATGAGGAAAATATATTTATTACTTTTATTTGGAGTTGCACCAATTTTTTGATTCCTAAGATCAATGGATTACTTCTATCCTATAAAAGTTGAAGGAGCCATGTTTTTATGCATGGGAGCATGAATTAGCAGTTCTTGCAGTACTCTTTCGGTAAGCAAAAAGGTTTGAGCTTTTATTATTAGACTCACAATCTAACGTTTTTGTTAAACTATGCTTACAGTAAATGGGACCGAGGACAATTTTAGGGCTGAGAGATAGAAGGAGTAGAGGCAGTAGGTGTAGGGTTATTAAGGTATTTTCTCGTGTAAATGATGGTTGGATGTTTTTGATATGGTGAGAGTATTTACCACGTTGTGTGGTGATTAGTATGTAGAGTGAGTACAGGGCGGTAATAATGATATTAATTCCTATTAAAATGATAGTAATGTTGGATCATGAGAATGAAGCTATTATTACAAATAATTCTCCGATAAGATTAATTGTTGGAGGGAGAGCTAGATTTGTAAGACTCGCTAATAACCATCAGGCTGCTATCAGGGGAAGAAGGGTTTGAAGTCCTCGTGCAAGGATTATAGTGCGGCTATGGATTCGCTCATAATTAGAGTTAGCTAAGCAGAATAGTATAGATGATGTTAAGCCATGGGCAATTATTAGGGCTGTTGCACCTATATAGCTTCATGGTGTTTGGATAAGGATTGCTACGATAACTAGTGCTATATGGCTAACTGAGGAGTATGCAATTAGGGACTTTAGATCTGTTTGGCGAAGGCAAATAGAGCTTGTTATGATTATGCCTCATAGGGATAGCATCATGAAAGGATATGCTATAAAGTTAGTTACGGGGTTTAGTAAAGTTGTAATTCGTATTATGCCATAGGCTCCCAATTTTAGGAGTACAGCGGCAAGTACTATGGAGCCGGCAATAGGGGCCTCTACATGTGCTTTTGGTAGTCACAGGTGGAGGCCGTATAGAGGTATTTTTACTATAAATGCTATTATGCATGCTAATCATAAGAAAATATTAGACCAGGAGTTTGGTAGGGGTTGAATTCAGTATTGGGCTGCGAGAAAGTTTAGGGAGCCTATGGAATTGTAGATGTAAAGGAGAGCTACTAGGAGTGGAAGAGATCCTGTTAGAGTATAAAATAAGAAGTAAAGTCCTGCGTTTAGTCGTTCAGTTTGATTCCCTCATCGGGTAATAATGATTAGGGTTGGGATTAGTGTTGCTTCGAATAAGATGTAAAAGAAGATAAGTTCAGAGGCGGTGAAAGTTATAATTAAGAATAATTGGAGAAGAGTTAGTATTGAGATATATAGTTTTTTTCGAGTCAGGGGTTCTTTTGATAAGTGGGATTGGCTTGCTATGAGTATGAGAGGTAGGAGTCACGTTGTAAGTACTAGCAATGGTGCTGATAAGGAATCAGAGAAAAATATTAAGGAAAAGTTCAAGGTATTATCACTTAGTTGATTTAGATAAGATAAGCTAATTAAGCTAATTAATAGGCTATATGTTGTTGTGTTGATTCAGATTATGTTAGGCTTTGACATCCATGCTAGGGGGATTAGTATGATAGTGGGAATAATAATTTTTAGCATTGTAAAAGATTTAGGTTCTGTACGTAGTCGGTCCCGTAGGTATTAGATACTATAACTAGTAAGGACAGTCCTAGTGCTGCTTCACAGGCGGCGAACACTAGCAGTACGATTGGTATCATGTTGGCTAATATAAGGTGATTGTTGAGAATGGTTACAGATATTATCACAAATAGTGACAGTATTATGCCCTCCAAGCATAGTAGCGATGATATTAGGTGGGATCGGTAAATAAGTATGCCTATTAGAGAGAGAGTGAATGCCAGGAAGATATTAATATATACTATGGACATGTGATAATTATGGGGTTGATCATAATCTAATGAGTCGAAATCATTTGTTTTTGGCTTAAACTAATTATCATATTCGGTTCATTCTAGTCCTTTTTCGGTTCACTCGTATGCTAGGCTTGCGGCTAGGAGAGAGATTAGCAGGAGTGCTATAATAAGTATTGTTGTCAATTTATTGGTCTGTGATGCTCAGGGGAGTGGGAGTAGGAGTGCAATTTCTAGGTCGAAGAGCAAGAATGTGATAGCGACTAGGAAAAATTTCATAGAGAAAGGTAGGCGTGCGGATCCTATAGGATCAAAACCGCACTCGTAGGGGCTTGTCTTGTCTGCGTAGATGTTTAGTTGGGGGAGTCAGAATGCAATCAGTACGAGTAAGGATGCTAGGGTTACATTAGTCATTAGGGCTAGTATTATGTTTATTACTTCTTTCCGGAGTGATCTGGAGCTAATTGATTGGAAGTCAATTGTACTAGTTATACTAAAGAAGTAGGATCCTCATCAATAAATAGATACATATAGGAATAGTCAGACTACATCTACGAAATGTCAATATCATGCGGCGGCTTCAAATCCGAAGTGGTGTTTTGATGTGAAGTGATAGTATAGTTGTCGAAGAAAGCATACGATGAGAAATGTAGAGCCAATAATTACGTGCAGTCCATGAAATCCAGTGGCTATAAAAAAGGTGGACCCATACACCCCATCGGAGATCGTGAAGGGTGCTTCATAGTATTCGGAGGCTTGCAATAGTGTAAAATATACGCCCAGGGAGATTGTAATAAATAGGGCTTGAAGTATGTGTTTGCGGTTACCTTCTATTAGGCTATGGTGGGCCCAAGTAATAGATACTCCGGAGGCCAGGAGGACTGATGTATTTAGTAAAGGAACTTCTAATGGATTAAGAGGGGTGATACCGGTGGGAGGTCAGCAACCTCCAAGTTCGGGGGTGGGAGCTAGGCTGGAGTGATAAAAGGCTCAAAAGAAGCCTGCAAAGAAAAATACTTCTGACACGATAAATAGAATTATCCCGTATCGCAATCCCTTTTGTACAATGGGGGTATGGTGACCTTGAAATGTACTCTCTCGGATTACATCTCGTCATCACTGATATATGGTTAATAGGTTGGTTGTGAGTCCTAGTATAAGTAAGGATACTGAGTTGTAGTGGAATCACATAATAAGGCCCGATGTCATAAGGAGAGCAGAGAGGGCTCCTGTTAGTGGTCATGGGCTTGGGTTGACTATATGATAGGCGTGGGTCTGGTGGGTCATTAGGTGTTGTCGTGTAAGTATAGGCTAACTAATAAGGTAAAAACATAAGCTTGAATTAAGGCAACGGCAAATTCTAGAATTGTGAGTAGGATTAAAATAGTAAAAGTAATAAAAGCCGTGGTGGCACTGATGCCGATAAGGGCTAGGGTAGCTCCTCCAATTAAATGAATTAAGAGGTGCCCTGCAGTAATGTTGGCGGTTAATCGGACAGCTAGAGCTATAGGCTGGATGAATAGGCTAATAGTTTCGATGATTACTAACATTGGAATTAGGGGAAGAGGGGTACCTTGAGGTAGAAAGTGTGCTAAGGATGATTTGGTCTTATAGCGAAAACCGGTAATTACTGTTCCTGCTCATAGAGGAATTGCTATTCCAAGGTTTATAGAAAGTTGGGTTGTGGGTGTAAATGAGTGGGGTAATAGTCCGAGTAAGTTAGTTGAGCCAATGAATAGAATTAGGGATATTAATATGAGGGCTCAGGTTCGTCCTTTTTGGTTGTGAATAGTTAGTATCTGTTTTGATGTTAACTGAATCAATCATTGTTGAATAGAAATTAACCGATTATTGATTAGGCGGTTAGGTGATGGAAATAAAATAGAGGGGAATATAACGATCAGTATTACAATAGGGAGGCCTATTATTGAGGGGGGAGCGAAAGAGGCGAATAGATTTTCGTTCATTTGTTTTCTCAGGGGGTATATTGACCAGGACTTTTAGCAGGTTTAATTGTCGGATTTTCTGGGTAGTGATGTTTTGAAATTTTTAATTGAAATAAGATAAAGAGGGTAAGAAATATTGAAAGGATTGTAATAAATCAGGTAGATGTATCTAGCTGTGGCATTTCATTAAGGGGAGGCTAGAACTCCCAATATTTAACTTAAAAGGTTAACGCTTTATAGCTTCTTAATGAGTAAGATTAGTCTAGATTATATTATTAAGGTAGACCAGGCTTCAAAGTAAGGTAAGGGGACTATTTCAAGAACAATGGGTATAAAGCTGTGGTTAGATCCACAGATTTCAGAGCATTGCCCATAATATAGTCCTGGTCGTGTGGCTATAAGGGTGGTTTGGTTCAGTCGTCCTGGGATAGCGTCAGTTTTTAGACCAAGTGATGGGACGGCTCATGAGTGTAAAACGTCTTCTGAAGAGACGAGTATTCGAATAGTCATTTCTATTGGGAGGACAACTCGGTTGTCTACTTCTAATAGTCGGAGTTCTCCTGGTTTTAGCTCTTGTGTTGGGATTATATAGGAGTCAAAATTTAAGTCTTCATAGTCAGTATATTCGTAACTTCAGTATCACTGGTGACCTATTGTTTTTACGGTTAAAGAGGGGTTGTTAATTTCGTCTATTATGTAAAGGATTCGAAGAGAGGGTAGTGCGATCGAGATTAGAATAATGGCGGGTAGGATGGTCCATACTGTTTCTACTTCTTGTGCATCTATTGTGCTAGTATGGGTTAATTTTGTAGTTAGTATTAATGAAATAATGTAAAGAACTAAAGAGCTGATTAAGAATACAATTATTAATGTATGGTCGTGGAAATGGAGTAACTCCTCTATGATAGGGGAAGTAGCATCCTGTAGTCCAAGTTGAAAGGGGTACGCCATAGAGATATATAGGGGTTTCACCTATAATTTGACTTTGACAAAGTCATGTAACATTTTACTAATACCTCTTATTGAGAAAGACATAGTGGTTATGGCATTGGCTTGAAACCAATTTTAGGGGGTTCGATTCCTTCCTTTCTTATTTTTGGATAACATACGTAGGCTCTTCAAACGTGTGATATGGGGGAGGGCATCCGTGTAGTCATTCAATATTAGTTGTAGTAAGTTCTACTATTGCAACTTCTCGTTTGGATGCAAAGGCTTCTCAGATCATGAAGATTATAAGTATTACTGCTGTAAGTGAGATGAATGATCCTATAGAGGAGACTGTGTTTCAAGTGGTATATGCGTCCGGATAGTCAGAGTATCGGCGAGGTATCCCGGATAGGCCTAGGAAGTGTTGAGGGAAGAAGGTTATATTTACACCTACAAACATGATTGTAAAGTGGATTTTTGCTCAAGTGTCATTAAGAGTATAGCCTGAGAATAAGGGGAATCAGTGGGCGAATCCTCCTATAATAGCGAAAACTGCTCCTATTGAAAGTACATAGTGAAAGTGGGCTACAACGTAATATGTGTCATGAAGAACAATGTCTAAGGACGAATTAGCTAGGACGATACCTGTTAATCCACCTACTGTAAATAAAAAAATAAACCCTAAGGCTCATAGTATAGCTGGAGATCATTTGATATTACCTCCGTGGAGTGTTGCCAGTCAACTAAATACTTTTACTCCTGTTGGAATAGCAATAATTATAGTGGCGGATGTGAAGTATGCTCGTGTGTCTACGTCTATCCCTACGGTAAACATATGATGAGCTCATACGATAAAGCCTAAGAATCCAATAGATATTATTGCCCATACTATTCCTATATAGCCGAAAGGCTCTTTTTTCCCTGAGTAGTATGTGACAATGTGAGAGATTATTCCGAACCCAGGCAGGATTAGAATGTAAACTTCGGGGTGCCCGAAGAATCAGAATAGGTGTTGATATAGGATAGGATCGCCTCCTCCAGCAGGATCGAAGAATGTTGTGTTAAGATTTCGGTCTGTTAAAAGTATTGTAATTCCGGCAGCTAATACAGGTAGTGATAGAAGAAGCAGGACTGCTGTAATTAGTACTGATCATACAAACAGGGGAGTTTGATATTGGGACATTGCAGGGGGTTTTATATTGATAATGGTGGTAATGAAGTTAATTGCCCCTAGAATAGAGGAGATTCCGGCTAGATGTAGGGAGAAAATTGTAAGATCAACAGATGCTCCTGCATGGGCTAGATTGCCAGCTAGTGGGGGGTACACAGTTCATCCCGTTCCCGCACCTGCTTCCACCATAGAAGATGCCAGTAGTAGAAGGAAAGATGGGGGAAGAAGTCAGAAGCTCATGTTATTTATTCGGGGAAATGCCATGTCCGGAGCACCAATTATTAATGGTACTAGTCAATTTCCAAAGCCCCCAATTATAATGGGTATGACTATAAAAAAGATTATTACGAAAGCATGGGCGGTTACGATAACATTATAAATTTGATCATCGCCTAGTAAGGTACCTGGCTGACCTAGTTCAGCTCGGATGAGGAGACTCAAGGCGGTGCCTACTATGCCAGCCCATGCTCCAAATAATAGATACAGAGTACCAATATCTTTGTGATTAGTGGAGAACAGTCATCGGTTAATGAACATAGGTAAAATGGCTGATAAAAGCGTTAGACTGTAAATCTAAAAATAGAGGTATAAGCCCTCTTTTTACCAAGCCCTGTAGTGAACTCTCACATTGAACTGCAAATTCAAAGAAGCAGCCTGGACGCCGCCGGGGCTTCTCCCGCCTTTTTTTTCTACGCGGCGGGAGAAGGTAGATTGAAGCCAGTAACTAGGGTGTTTAGCTGTTAACTAAAGTTTCGTGAGATAGAAGCTCACCAATCTAGAAAGGGCTTAGCTTAATTAAAGTGTTTGATTTGCATTCAATTGATGTAAGATAGATTCTTGCAGTCCTTAGAGGTGTTTGATCAGGGGTTAAGTGTATAACACATGCTTAGAGCTTTGAAGGCTCTTGGTCTGGTCTAACCTAAACCCCTAGTCCAAGATTGATAGAATTGGTGTTAGTGGGAGTAATATAGTTGAGATAATAATTAAGGGGGGTAGTAGGGTTGTCTTTTTTGAGTGTTCGAACTGTCATTTTATTTTCATGTTGTTTATGGATGGAAATATAGTGAGTGCGGTGCTGTATGTAAGTCGCAAGTAGAAATATAGATTGAGCAGAGCGGTAACAGCTATTAGCGTTGGAATAATAAGTATATTATTTTTTGTTAGTTCTTGAATAATTATTCATTTAGGGATAAAGCCGGATAATGGGGGTAGTCCTCCTAGGGACAGTATTAAGATTAATAGGATAGAGGTGATTAGGGGAAATTTATTTCATATATGGGATAAGGATAGAGTTGTGGTGGATGAGTTTAATATAAATAGTATGAAGATTGGTAGGGTTATTAGAATATATAGGACTAAATTTAGGATTATTATCGTAGGGTTATAAGTAATGATTGTGGCTATTCAGCCTATGTGAGCAATGGAGGAATATGCTATGATTTTTCGTAGTTGAGTTTGGTTCAGCCCGCCTCAGCCTCCTACCAGTACAGATACGAGGGCTATTGTAATAAGAAAATTGGTATTAATGGATGGGGAGATTTGATAGAGAATGGATATGGGTGCGATTTTTTGTCATGTTAGTAGGATTATTCCTGATATAAGGGGGATTCCTTGTGCAACTTCAGGGACTCAGAAGTGAAATGGGGACAGACCTAGTTTTATTATTAGGGCAGTGGTTATTATGATAGATGCTATGGGGTTTGAGATTTTTGAGATTATTCACTGGCCAGAGTAGAGAAAGTTAATAGTAACCCCCATTATTAGTAGTATTGAGGCGGTAGCTTGTGTGAGAAAATATTTTGTAGCGGCCTCTGTGGTTCGTGGATTGTACTTTTTTATAAGAATGGGGATGATGGCTAGTATGTTTATTTCAAGCCCGATTCAGATTGATAGTCAGTGCGAGCTTAGTATAGCGATTATAGTTCCAGTTATGACAGTTGTTATAATAATAATGAGAATAGGGGGTTTTATTAGTATGGGAAGGATATAAACCAACATTTTCGGGGTATGGGCCCGATAGCTTAATTTAGCTGACCATACTGTAGAATATAGTGTAAGTTTGGTAGCACGAAGATTTTTGAATTCTTAAGATTAGGTTCGAAGCCTATTATTCTAGAAATAAGAGGGTTTAAACCTCTATTATTTACTCTATCAAAGTAACTCTTTTGTCAGACATATTTCTTATGTTTGGGGTGGAATGCTTGCGGTGATGATGGGTAGGGCAACATGTCATATGCATAGGGCTAAAGTTAGAGGTAGAAAGTTTTTTCATAGTAGGTGTATTAATTGATCATAGCGGAATCGAGGGTATGATGCTCGAATTCATAGGAAGCAGGCAGTTAATAGGAGAGTTTTAATGGTAAAGTTAATAGAGTAAAGTTCAGGTATAAATGGGTTGTGGAATGCGCCGAAGAATAGAATTGTTGTAAGGATATTTATTATAATGATGTTTGCGTACTCTGCTAGAAAAAATAGGGCGAAAGGGCCTGCTGCATATTCTACATTAAACCCGGAAACTAATTCTGATTCTCCTTCAGTTAGGTCGAAGGGGGCTCGGTTAGTCTCTGCTAGAGTGGAAATGAACCATATCATGGCCAGAGGTCAGGCTGGAAAGATTAGTCATATGTGTTCTTGAGTGATAATTAGTGTAGGTAATGTGAATGACCCGTTTATTAGAAGGATTGATAGGAGAATAATTGCCAGTGTTACTTCATACGAGATTGTTTGGGCTACTGCTCGAAGGGCTCCGATTAGAGCGTATTTGGAGTTTGAGGCTCATCCTGATCAAAGAATAGAGTATACGGCAAGGCTTGATATTGCTAGCATGAACAGTACTCCTAGGTTTATGTTAATGAGTGGGTAGGGTATTGGAAGGGGGATTCATATGGTTAGGGCTAGTGATAGGGCTAGAATAGGGGCTAGGATAAATATTGATATAGAGGATGTGAGTGGTCGTAATGGTTCTTTTGTGAAGAGTTTTACTGCGTCTGCGATTGGTTGAAGGAGGCCATAAGGTCCTACAATATTAGGTCCTTTTCGAAGTTGTATGTAGCCTAAAACTTTTCGTTCAACAAGGGTGAGGAAGGCTACGGCGAGAAGGATTGGGATGATAAGGGAGATGATGTTAATAAAGAACATTGTGTTAGGGAGAGGAATTGAACCTCTGGGGATAAAGGTTTAAGTTTTATGCAGTTACCGGGCTCTGCCACCCTAACAAGGCCCTTTTCTTGGGCGGGGGGGGGGTTAAACTGGCTAGATTGAGTTGATTTCATTTATTAGTTTTAAGGCGCTTTTGTGAGGTGGGCCTTACGTCCCTTGTCCTTTCGTACTGGGGGATGTTGTATAATAGATAGAAACCGACCTGGATTACTCCGGTCTGAACTCAGATCACGTAGGACTTTAATCGTTGAACAAACGAACCCTTAATAGCTGCTGCACCATTAGGATGTCCTGATCCAACATCGAGGTCGTAAACCCTATTGTCGATATGGACTCTTGAATAGGATTGCGCTGTTATCCCTAGGGTAACTTGTTCCGTTGATCAAAAGTTATTGGATCAATAATTGATATTACATTTTGACTAGTAGGTCTAAATTTTAATCACTCGGGAGTTTTTTTATGTTCCGAGGTCACCCCAACCTAAATTGCTAACCCATAGTAATGGTACAGTGTTATGCCTTGTAGGTGAGTAATGTCCGTAAGCTTGGGTTAGTTAATTAAAGCTCCATAGGGTCTTCTCGTCTTATTATGGTATTCCCGCCTCTTCACGGGAAGGTCAATTTCACTGATTGGGAGTAAGAGACAGTTAAACCCTCGTGTGGCCATTCATACAAGTCCTTATTTAGAGAACAAGTGATTATGCTACCTTTGCACGGTCAGGATACCGCGGCCGTTAAACAAGCGTCACTGGGCAGGCAGTGCCTTCAATACTAGAAATGCTGAAGGTGATGTTTTTGGTAAACAGGCGGGGTTTATGTTTGCCGAGTTCCTTTTACTCCTTTTAATCTTTCCTTAAACGCATACCTGTGTTGGGTTAACAATAGAATAGATAAGTATTTTATTTTTAGGTTAGTATTATCGGATCGTTAATTATCAGTGGATTATCCGTTTCTGATATAAGCTTATGCGAGGAGAAAATAGTTCTTGTTACTCATACTAGCATTGTTGCTTCTATATTTAAATAGAATAACCCAGGGGGTGTAATTAGGAGCTGATACGGTGTGGTTGAGATTAAGTTATAATGTTTGTTGAGCTTGAACGCTTTCTCAATTGGTGGCTGCTTTTAAGCCAACTATGGTGTTATTAATATATACTCTCTAATAAAGGTTGTATCCTTATTCTAAGAAGCTGTACCTTCTTAGACTATATTTTAAATTTACATTGAAATTTTAATTTTTTTAGGTAAATTTAAAGTTGAACTAAGATTCTGTCTATGGGTAACCAGCTATCACCAGGCTCGTTAGGCTTTTCACCTCTACCTATAAATCTTCTCACTATTTTGCTACATAGATGGGTTGGCCCTCTTAGGTTGTTCGTAGGTAGCTCGTCTGGTTTCGGGGGGTTTAGCTTAAGTTCTCTTTGCTAAGTTGTTTCTGGCTAGTTCATTATGCAAAAGGTAAAAGGGGTAATCTTTGCTATTTTGTACTGTTAAGATGTCTTTCATCATTCCCTTACGGTACTATCTCTATAGCTCCAATTAAAATTTCTATCTCCTATACTTTTATTGTTTAACTGAATGATTTGTTTTATGTATTTGTAGTACTTGAGTTTGGGGTTAGTTGGGCTAGCTTTTGTTCAAAGTGGCCACGGGTAGTGAAATCTTCTGGGTGTAAGCCAGACGCTTTAGTTAAGCTACACTTTGATTAATCCAAGCACACCTTCCGGTATGCTTACCTTGTTACGACTTGTCTCCTCTTGTATTTTGATAAGGCTAATATGGTTGTAGTTGTATTTTGTTACTTGAGGAGGGTGACGGGCGGTGTGTGCGTGCTTCATGGCCCTATTCAATTAAGCTCTCTATTCTTAATTTACTACTAAATCCTCCTTCAGTTTTTAATTTCATAAAAACGTTCGTGTAGTGTTCTTAGGGTAGAAAATGTAGCCCATTTCTTCCCACCTTATAAGTTACACCTTGACCTAACTTTTTTATGTAGAGTGATTGTGCTTACTGTTCTGCCTTTTAAGGGTTTGCTGAAGATGGCGGTATATAGACTGAATTAGCAAAAGGTGGTGAGGTTTATCGGGGTTTATCGGTTATAGAACAGGCTCCTCTAGAGGGGTATAAAGCACCGCCAAGTCCTTTGAGTTTTAAGCTATTGCTAGTAGTTCTCTGGCGAATTATTTTGTTGTATAAGCATTTATGTTTAGGGCTAAGCATAGTGGGGTATCTAATCCCAGTTTGGGTCTTAGCTATCGTGTGGTCAGATAATTATAAAGTCACTTTCGTAGTTTATTTTGTGGTAACTGTAGCTTTTTACGGCTTAGTTAAGTTTTAACTTTAGTGCGAGGCTATCTTAAACACGCTTTACGCCGTGAGCCTATTAGTTTGGGTTAATCGTATGACCGCGGTGGCTGGCACGAAATTTACCAACCCTAATTTAGTATGGCTTAGTCAAACTTTCGTTTATGGCTTAATTTTTATCACTGCTGTGTCCCGTGGGGGTGTGGCTTAGCAAGGTGTTATGAGCTACTTAAAAGTGTGCTTGATACCTGCTCCTTTAGATCATGGATGATTTTGAGGGCATTCTCACTGGGGCGGGGAGGCTTGCATGTGTAAGTCTACTAAAAACTAATGGGAAGGCTAGGACCAAACCTTTGTGTTTATGGAGTCATATGACTCATCTTGGCATTTTCAGTGCCTTGCTTTATTGATTAAGCTACATTAAC